AATTGGCCTTTGGATAAAAATCGTGAGAATGTATATTCTTCCTCAAATATGCTATTGAGAGGTAAAGGATTAAACCTTTTTAAGAAATAAAGTTTTTGATCGGAATATGAAAAAAAAAACTTAAGGACCCCTTAACTATTTAAGTTTTTGATAGAACGAATCACACTTTTACCACTAAACTATACCCGCTACATATTATTGTATATGAGTATATGAATGGACCATTTGTCGAACAAAAGAGTGAGGCGCAATCAAGCCAGAATCATGAAAATTCTAGCGTTGACGCTTCTTCCTGGGGGGACTTAAGTAGGCGAAGAGCAGAAAGCTTACTTAAATAACATAAAAAAAAAGTTATAGTTATATTATACTTTTCTTTTCGTTTGATACGAAGTCATTACTGACAGTCCCGGTCTGAAAGAATCATTGAAGCTGGATCATAGAAAGGATGAAATCTGCATACATGGTTCCTTTTTTTCAACTTCTCTTTCAATTGCCAGATCTTACTTATGAATTAAGAATTCGGGTCAATTGGATCTCAATTGTTCAAATAAAGCTTGTCTCTTGAACAAATAAATGAGTTATATTATAACTACGTTTATAAATATGTGTGTTTAATATTTAATATTTGATATTTTATTTCATTTTTAATTTTAATATTTTTTATTCCAGTTTCTTTTTCCAGTAAGTATAAGTAATAAGTAATAAATTGATAAAAAGAAAATAAAAAATAAATATAATATATTATATATTAATTTAATATTATTAATATTTTAATATTATTAATATTAAGTAATTAATATTTAATATTAAGTAATGATATTAAGATTAAGTATTAATATAATATTGAGTATTAATATTAATATAATATTGAGTATTAATAATAAGAAATGACACTTCAACAAGTATTTTTGATTGATATCAAATCATTATTAAATAATTTTATCTATGGAAATACTGGCCAGGCCAGTACTTAAACCAAGTCGGGGGAATAAACCTTTCGTACAAAATAAAAGAAGTAGGGTATTTTTCTATTGGGGATATCCGTTTCGAATCATTATCATTATCTAAATTGAATTCCTGATCCAATTTCTTCTTAAAATTTTTTCTTATCTTATATTTATATATATATATTACATTACTTTATTCATTACTTTATTGTTTTATTGTTCTTTTTATATTATATATCTTTTTATATTATATATTATATATCTTTATTCTTTTTTTCTTTATACTATACTTTATTTTTTCATAATAATTTTTTCATAATAATAATAATAATATAAAAATATAATATAATAATATAAAAATATAATATAATAATATAAAAATATAATATAATAATATAAAAATAAATATTAATAAAAGAATATATAAAAAAAAAATATATAAAAAAAATAGATAAATAAAAAAGGAAAACGAAGGTTTTTATCAATCTTTACTTCATGTGTCACATCACATAAAAAACTTTCCATTTTAAAATGGGGATGCGGAGAGATGGCTGAGTGGACTAAAGCGGCGGATTGCTAATCCGTTGTACGAGTTTTTCGTACCGAGGGTTCGAATCCCTCTCTCTCCGCTTCTTCTGATTACTTGAGATTTTCGAATTCGAAGGAATTTCGATCCCTTGATTTTCTCATAGGTAAATGTATGGAATACATAAAATCATAAGAAAAAATTTCGAAAAAGCAGGAAAAACTAAAAATATCTTTTTTTTATTCCTCACGTCCAGGATTACGCTCTGGATCATTAGATAAAAATCCGAAGATGAAGAGAGAAATAAAGAATATCACTACTGTATAAACGAATAGTTTGAGAGTAAGCATTACACAATCTCCAAGATCTTTTTTTTTTTTTAAGGTAATAGATTACTTATTTTTTACCACATACACTATTTTGTTTTGACATGACACCCCAAAAAAAATGAAGTGTTTTTTGAAAAGAAAGTCATTTTCACGAATTTCTTTGGAATAAGATTTTTATTCCTTCGTTATCAAAAATTTCTTGTCATATGATTAGGTATTGTAGGCAACCTAATAAAATCTTTGCTCACTGTAAGGTTAGAACGAGGAAATAAGCTGATCAAAATTCATCGCCGCGGTTATTCAATATACAAGAATTTCTATTTTTGAATCGAGGGTTCATAATGTAAGACTTATCTGGTCTTATCAATTTTTCGAATTTTTATTTATCGAATAAATCATGAATTTAGCAGAGTATTAAATCATCGAAAACTTACAGCAGCTTGCCAAACAAAGGCTAAGAGAAAAAAAAGTATAGGTATGACAGGCATAACATCTACGATTGGATTTAAAAAGGCATAAGCTTCGGGCAATTTGGCGAAGAAAAAACTACTCGAATAAAAGACAGAATTAAGACAGATACAGATTAAACTAAAGATATTAAGCATAACAAAATTTCGTTCTTGTAGATTAGATAATTTTATTCTGATTGAGTTTTTTTTATAAGGGAAAAAAAAGACAAGTCAAAAAATCTTTCTTTTTCTTCGAACTCTCCCAAATAAAAATAAATCCTTCCTTCCATTCTCAAATGAGAATACAAGGAATTCCATTTTCATACAATATCTTAACTGAATTCCATGTAATGATCAATGAATTTTTTTGATTCTATATCTACATGTGTTGAATCCTAGCAACAATATATCCCCAATGTATTTATTTTATTTTTATTGGGTTGGGATTGACGAATAACCAATACCAATATTAATGTTTATTAGTGTCGAATAGAAATTAAAAATGGGGCGTGGCCAAGCGGTAAGGCAGCGGGTTTTGGTCCCGTTACTCGGAGGTTCGAATCCTTCCGTCCCAGATCGTTTCCATCAGAAACGAAAGATGGGATCACATTGTATCCCACATGAAACATAAAATTGTTAACGAGAACAATCTTTTGTTCTGAATTCTAAGAATCATTCCTAGAATCATATTTTTTCTTTCATTTGGTTTCTCACAAACGTAATCAAGTGAGAAATGTGGGTGGAAATAAATATCTTTTTTTTTATTCAAAAAAGAAATTCTGGGTTTATCATTCACATTCAGGATCACATTCAGGATATGCTCGTACTACTTAATATTATATTCATTTTAAAGTTAGCTACTTATGAAAACTTTATGTCCCATATCTATGAAATGTCAATTCTCACATGAAGCATTCTGAATCGAAATGTGAATGAAAGAAAGGCCTCTTTATTCCCTTACCAAGGGTAAAATAAAAAATCCTAAAGTAAATAAATGGGGTATCCCAATTCCACAGTCTATGTGGAGACTAAAGAGTAGGGAGTTTTTGGTACTAATTTCATCACTGGTCTTAAAACTTCTAAAGCTGGTGTGGGAAAAAAATAGTAAAAACGAATTGAACCGGACCCTATTTTTTTGTATTTTATCTGGTTCATCTTATATCTTATCCGGTTCAAATGAATAATTGTAAATCAATGTAATGTAGCGATTGGGGGGAAATTCGTATATTGCATCTACTTGACTTTATGGAATTGATGGAAAAGAAAAATTCTTGAACCTGAAGTAAAACAAAATCTGTATTGTATAAAATCAAAAAGTTTTATTAATAATTGATTTTTTTCCGGGATTGCAAATCTATTAATATTAATAGTTTATTTGTTCGAGAAAAATGGATCCTTCATGATTGATCGTCCCGAACAATCTTTTTAAGATGTAAAAAAGTCTTAAGCAAACTTATTTATTCGTCTTTTTTAGAAATATGTTTCATTCATATGATAGAATATAGAGTTAAATAAATTTGATCCTTGCTGAGCCTTCCCCGGATAAATACTTATCTATCCATAGATAGATAGATAGAAAGTATGTACTATTATATATCGGTATACACACACCGGTTGAGCCAATGACTATTCATGATTCCATATTGAATCAATTACATACCGGTTTGAAATAAAATTAGAGGAATGTTATGGTAAAACTTCGTTTGAAACGATGTGGTAGAAAGCAACGTGCGACTTGAAGGACATGATCGGCTGTGGATTCTTACATCCACCATTTTATATAGGAATGAAGATGCTCTTGGCTCGACATAGTTTGTTCTGCTCTGTTAGGAACCTAATTTGTGTTCGGTTGTAAGTAAATAGTACATGATGGAGCTCGAGCAGAAAGGATTTATTCCTTTCTCAGGGGGAAGAATCTAGGGTTAGTAACTATCAATAAGTTAGACCAACTTTGTAAATATATCCTCAATATATAAATCGAAAGGTTAAAAAAATCGAAAAATAAAAGAAGTTTGAAAAAAAAAAAGTAAAATTTTTCAGAATTGGTAAAACTATTTCGATCAAAAGTGTATCACAAGGGAATCCACCGTTCATATTCTATTTCTATAGTATAGAAAAAGATAACAAAAAAAAAAGGTATGTTGCTGCTCTTTTGAAAGGAGTAAGGATCACCGAAGTAATGTCTAAACCCAATGATTTCACAAAGCAAAGAAAATAGATTCCGGAACAAGTAAACACTATTTTCAATTGTCTCAACAATTGAATCAGAATGAGGAATAAAAATAGATTCGAGATGAGACAAACAAAAGAGGTTAGAGACGGCTCAATAAATGTCTAAGGGTTTCCCTTCGAACTCTGTCAGAATTACCCAACTTGAGTTATGAGTACGAATGAGATTTCTTTTTTTCTGTTTCTGTAAGGAAGAATAAAAAAACGACTCAAATCATAGTCTAATTTATGATTTTATGGATCCATTTGTCATTATATACATATACAGAAATTTAGAATCCTTTTTTCTCGAGCCGTATGAGGAGAAAACCTCCTATACGTTTCTAGGGGGGGCATTGTTTATTTACATCTATTCCAATGAGTCATCTACCGAATCGTTGCAATTGATGTTCGATCCCGAAGAGAAGGAAGAGATCTTAGAAAAGTAGGTTTTTACGATCCGATAAAGAATCAAACTTATTTAAATGTTCCTGTTATTCTATATTTCCTTGAAAAAGGTGCTCAACCTACGAGAACTGTTTGTGATATTTTAAGGAAGGCGGAATTATTTCAAGAAAGAACTTCGATTCGAGGTAATTGTAATTAAAGTAAAAAAACAAAATTAATAAATAAAAAAAGGGGGGGGTCACTAGTATATATCTTTGTGTAATAGTATATATCTTTGTGTAATTATTTACACACAATTTGCCTTTTTCTTGCTATATTCATACTTAATTTACTTTTTTTTGTTCGTTGCGGGAATCCACCAACAAACAAGGGGTTAATCTTGCTTATTGTACCTCTATTGATTGAATAAACCCGAGATTTTTTCTTTACTTTACATCTTTCGTATTTTTTTCATCCAAATTTCTTATTTATGTTTATGTTGTGCCAATCCAACACAAGTCCTTATTTGATTTACTTAAATTTCTTTTCTTAACATTGGATCCATAATTTCTTTTCTTAACATTGGATCCATATTGACAATGGTGCATCGAAGAAATATAATTCGATCGTAGATAAATAGATCCGTTTATCTCCACCCCATATTGGTTTTTTCTTTCCTTCCCTTCAGTCAAATGATGGGTTTGCCCTGCCGATTTACTGGCATACAAGATGTATTTTCTTAACGAAAAAGAAAAGAAAATTGATAAATAAAATGGTGGTTTGTCACAATTTTGACATCTCTATTGGGAATCAGTTGTTGTTTAATCCGATCTGTCCATTTTGGTATTTTGGTGTTTTTAATTGATCAACAAAAACAAATTTTTCTTTTCAATTTGTTCTAGTTCAATGTTTTGACGGGGTCGTGCAGTGCAATTCAATTTATTTTTTTATTTTGACCGTATTTACATATATCCTATTTATTTTATTTTTTATTTTTATTCGGGTTGCTAACTCAACGGTAGAGTACTCGGCTTTTAAGTGCGACTATGATCTTTTACACATTTGGATGAAGCAACAGATTCGTCCAGACTATTGGTAGAGTCTATAAGACCACGACTGATCCTCAAAGGTAATGAATGGAAAAAACAGCATGTCGTAAATTCTAATTTTATTATTTAATTTATTAATTTAAATTTATTATTTAATTAATTATTTAATTAAATATAATATTATTATTTAATTAATTATTATTTAATTAAATATTATTTAATTTTAATTTTAATTAAAGTAAAGTAGAACTTTGAGTTTATCCTTACCGGATCGTTATTACAATTTTTTTTTCTTTTTGGAAGTGAAAAAAAAAATGCACATTTACAGTTAGGTCTAGTGAATAAATGGATAGAGCCCTATGGGTCTAATTCTGGTGAAATAAAAAGCAACGAGCTTTTGTTCTTAATTTGAATGATTACCCTATCTAATTAGACGTTAAAGATAGATTAGTGCCTGATGCGGGAAAGGGTGGGTTCTTCTGTGAGTGGACCGTTGATTTTCTTTCTTTTTTTTTTAATGAATCCTAATTATTCTTTGTTATGGGTTGGAGACAGATGTGTAGAAGAAACAGTATACTGATAAAGAGAATTTATTCCAAAGTCAAAAGAGCGATCGAGTTGCAAAAATAAAGGATTTTTGACCCTCTTGTAATTATAACGAACATAAACCGATTGGATAGAAAAGGAGAGGAAAAAGATCTGTTGATTGGACTCCACTGTTTCCTTTGTTTGCGGGATATATATTTTTTTCTTACTGTAATTATATACATAATACATACCCCGTTCTGACCATATTGCACTATGTATCATTTGATAACCTAAAAAATGAAATAGGTCCCGCCTCTGGTTCAAGTAGAAATGTAAATGGAAGAATTACAAGGATATTTAGAAAAAGATAGATCTTGGCAACAACACTTTCTATATCCGCTTCTCTTTAAGGAGTATATTTACACATTTGCTCATGATCGTGGTTTAAATGGTTCGATTTTTTACGAATCCACGGAAATTATTGGTTATGACAGTAAATATAGTTCATTACTTGTGAAACGCTCAATTATTCGAATGTATCAACAGAATTATTTGATTTATTCGGTTAATGATTCTAACCAAAATCGATTCGTTGGGCACAACAATTTTTTTTATTTTCATTTTTTTTATTCTCAGATGATATTGGAAGGTTTTGCAGTCATTGTGGAAATTTCATTCTTGCTGCGATTAGTATCTTTCCTCGAAGAAAAAAAAATACCAAAATCTAAGAATTTGAATTTACGATCTATTCATTCAATATTTCCCTTTTTGGAGGACAAATTATCGCATTTAAATTATGTGTCAAATATACTAATACCTTATCCCATCCATCTGAAAATCTTGGTTCAAATCCTTCAATTCTGGATCCAAGATGTTCCTTCTTTACATTTATTGCGATTCTTTCTTCACGAATATCATAATTGGAATAGTCTTATTACTCCGAATAATTCTATTTTTCTTTTTTCAAAAGAAAATAAAAGACTATTTCGGTTCCCATATAATTTTTATGTATCTGAATGCGAATTTGTATTAGTTTTTCTTCGTAAACAATCTTCTTATTTACGATTAACATCTTCT